TAATTTCTTCAAACATGAGTATTAAGATCAATTATTTAATTTATGCCCCAACACATTTATATATGTACCACATTATATTAAATTCTCCTAGCATATAAGCATGTATTGTACGTTAATTATTTTTTAGGCTTAATATTCTGTATTGATATAATTTTTCAAACCACGGATACTAAGCTCAATTATTTAATTAATGTTCCAATACATTATGTATATATTACATTATATTACTTTCCCCTAGCATATAAGCATGTATTATAAATTAATTATTCTTAGACTTAATATTCTCTATTAATATAATTTCTTCAGACCATGGATATTAAGATCAATTATTTAATTAATGTTCTATTCACATACCTGTATAATCCTCATACCCCATTAAGTCATAAACTCTTCTTGTCCATACGGATATTCCCTTTATACCTCTTGTCTATTGACTACCATCCTCCGTGAAACCAGCAACCCGCCCACCTTATGCATCCCTCCTCGCTCCGGGCCCATTTAACTTGGGGGTTACTAACAATGAACTTTATCAGGCATCTGGTTCTTACCTCAGGGCCATACAATGGTTCATCGTCCATACGTTCCCCTTAAATAAGACATCTCGATGGTACAGGTCTAATCAGCCCATGATCAGCATAACTGTAATCTCGCGCAGTTGGTATCTTTTATCTTTGGTGTGCACCGCCTCCCCATAGCCATCAAGGCATGAAGGTCAACTTACCCTGTAGACGAACTTACTATTCAAGTGTCATTTATCCCCATAATTCCCCCCTCCCATAACAGTCCATGGACCCGGGACATATACTCAAGTCGTATTAATCATGCAGTTGTTTTATCCTCACAACACCCTCCAAGACATATTATCCATGCTCGTTAGACATAATCCCATAACTCCTACCTTATTCCCTTCCCCCCGGCCTTCCCAGGCTCTCGTACATTCGAGTGATCACCCAAAAATAGCTTAAAATTTAGTATTGGCAGAAAAATACAACAAAATTTTTAATACCAAAAACCAACCCAAAAATTCAAAAATTTTCAAGTAGGATTTCAGTATTGATTTTTGCCCTTGTTAATGTAGCTTATATAAAGCAAAGCACTGAAAATGCTTAGATGGATGCCCACATCCCATAAACAATAAAAGGTTTGGTCCTGGCCTTATAATTAGTTGGAGGCAGAATTACACATGCAAATTTCCATAAACCGGTGTCAAATCCCGTAGAGTTTCTTCTAACTCTTAGGAGAGGGTATCAAGTACATTCAATAGCTAAAGACGCCTTGCCTAGCCACACCCCCACGGGACCCAGCAGTGATAAAAATTAAGCAATGAACGAAAGTTTGACTAAGCCATGCCTCTCTAAGGGTTGGTAAATTTCGTGCCAGCCACCGCGGTCATACGATTAACCCAAACTAATTATTCCCGGCGTAAAACGTGTTACTAGAAACTTGCAAAATAGAATTAAAACCCATCCAATATGTGAAAATTCATCGCTGGGCCTAAAACCAATGACGAAAGTAATTCTAGCAAACATGATACACGATAGCTAAGATCCAAACTGGGATTAGATACCCCACTATGCTTAGCCCTAAACCTTAGTAATTTCAAAACAAAAATATTTGCCTGAGAACTACTGGCCACAGCTTAAAACTCAAAGGACTTGGCGGTACTTTATATCCATCTAGAGGAGCCTGTTCTATAATCGATAAACCCCGCTATACCTCACCACCCCTTGCTAATACAGCCTATATACCGCCATCTTCAGCAAACCCTAAAAAGGGACAACAGTAAGCAGGAGCATCACCATAAAAACGTTAGGTCAAGGTGTAGCCTATGAGGTGGGAAGCAATGGGCTACATTTTCTAATAAAGAACATTACGCTATCCTTTATGAAACTGAAGGACGAAGGAGGATTTAGTAGTAAATTAAGAGTAGAGAGCTTAATTGAATTGAGCAATGAAGTGCGTACACACCGCCCGTCACCCTCCTCAAACTAAATAAACGAGCACAATACATAATTACATCAAACTTTTACGAGAGGAGACAAGTCGTAACAAGGTAAGCATACTGGAAAGTGTGCTTGGAATAACCATCATGTAGCTTAACTAACAAAGCATCTGGCCTACACCCAGAAGATTCCACAACTAATGGACATTATGAACCAAACCTAGCCCCACCACACCCTAAACTCAATTACACTCAAAAATAAAACAAAACATTTGACAAAAGAAAGTATTGGAGAAAGAAATCTACTTCAGGAGCTATAGAGGAAGTACCGCAAGGGAAAGATGAAAGACCACTTAAAAGTAAAAATAAGCAAAGACTAAACCTTGTACCTTTTGCATAATGAGTTAACTAGAAAACACCTAGCTAAGAGACCTTGAGCTAGACACCCCGAAACCAAACGAGCTACCTAAGAGCAGTACAAAGAACCAACCCGTCTATGTAGCAAAATAGTGGGACGACTCCTAGGTAGAGGTGAAAAGCCTACCGAGCTTGGTGATAGCTGGTTACCCGACAAAGAATTTCAGTTCAACTTTAAGATTGCCACAAGAAATAACAATCAAAATGTAATCTTAAACTTTAGCCTAAAGAGGGACAGCTCTTTAGGAATGGGAACAACCTTTTATAGTGAATAAACCACTACTCCTACAAACCATTGTTGGCTTAAAAGCAGCCACCAACAGAGAAAGCGTTAAAGCTCAACACCATACAACCACCAATTCCATAAACCACAGTAAATTCCTATTACACTAATCGGGTTAATCTATAATCATATAGATGAGATACTGTTAACATGAGTAACAAGAACACTGTTCTCCAAGCACAAGCCTATAACAACCCGGATAACCATTGTTAGTTAACATTAACAAGTAAAGAAACCACCAATAAAACCAACCTACACCCCAATGTTAATCCGACACAGGTGTGCAACAAGGAAAGATTAGAAGAAGTAAAAGGAACTCGGCAAACAAGAATCCCGCCTGTTTACCAAAAACATCACCTCTAGCATAAAAAGTATTAGAGGCACTGCCTGCCCAGTGACAAACGTTCAACGGCCGCGGTATCCTAACCGTGCGAAGGTAGCATAATCACTTGTTCTTTAATTGAGGACTGGAATGAATGGCCTAACGAGGATTCAACTGTCTCTTACTTTCAATCAGTGAAATTGACCTTCCCGTGAAGAGGCGGGGATTACATAATAAGACGAGAAGACCCTATGGAGCTTTAATTTACTAACTTAACTACCCTATTTACTCTCCCAAGGGATTAAAAAAAGGAAAAAATAAGCTAGTAATTTCGGTTGGGGTGACCTCGGAGAATAGAAAATCCTCCGAACGATTTTAACCAAGACCAACAAGTCAAAGTACTATAAGTCTAATTGACCCAATTCATTTGATCAACGGACCAAGTTACCCTAGGGATAACAGCGCAATCCTATTCAAGAGTCCATATCGACAATTAGGGTTTACGACCTCGATGTTGGATCAGGACATCCCAATGGTGCAGCAGCTATTAAAGGTTCGTTTGTTCAACGATTAAAGTCCTACGTGATCTGAGTTCAGACCGGAGCAATCCAGGTCGGTTTCTATCTATTAACTGCTTCTCCCAGTACGAAAGGACAAGAGAAGTGAGGCCTCCTTAACACAAGCGCCTTAAAACTAATATATGAAATTATCTCAATTTAGTAAGTTTGTTCAACAACCCCCTAGACAAGGGGCTTATTAGGGTGGCAGAGCCCGGAAATTGCGTAAGATTTAAAACCTTGTCCCCAGAGGTTCAAATCCTCTCCCTAATAGTGTACTTCGCCAACATCCTAATACTCCTAGTACCAGTACTTGTTGCCATAGCATTCCTAACCCTAATCGAACGAAAAATTCTAGGTTATATGCAACTACGAAAAGGCCCAAACATCGTAGGACCCTACGGTATCCTCCAACCATTCGCAGACGCCATAAAACTATTCATCAAAGAGCCCCTACGCCCCCTAACCACCTCCACAACCCTATTTATTGTCGCCCCAACGCTATCCCTATCACTAGCACTAAGCCTATGAATTCCACTCCCTATGCCTCACCCCTTGGTCAACCTAAACCTAGGCATTCTATTTATCCTAGCCACATCAAGCCTTTCAGTATACTCTATCCTATGATCAGGATGAGCATCTAACTCCAAATACTCAATATTCGGGGCCCTACGAGCAGTAGCACAGACAATCTCATACGAAGTGACAATAGCAATTATCCTCCTATCTGTCCTCCTGATAAACGGCTCCTTCTCAATCCAGTCCCTAATCTACACACAAGAACCACTATGACTCCTGATCCCAACCTGACCATTAGCCATAATATGGTTCATCTCAACCCTAGCAGAAACAAATCGCGCTCCATTCGATCTAACAGAAGGAGAATCAGAACTAGTCTCGGGATTCAACGTAGAATATGCCGCCGGACCCTTCGCCCTATTCTTCATAGCAGAATACATAAATATTATCTTAATAAACGCCCTCTCGACAATCGTATTTATAAGTCCATTCCACAACCTCATCAACCCAGAACTCTTCACCACAAACTTCATAGTCAAAACCCTTACACTAACAACCATTTTCCTATGAATTCGAGCCTCCTACCCACGATTCCGATATGACCAACTAATACACCTACTATGAAAAAACTTTCTACCATTAACCCTAGCCTTATGTATATGACACATCTCAATCCCAATCTTCATAGCAAGCATTCCACCCTACACTTAGAAATATGTCTGAAAAAAGAGTTACTTTGATAGAGTAAATTATAGAGGTTTAAACCCTCTTATTTCTAGAACAATAGGAATTGAACCTATACCTGAGAATCCAAAGTTCTCCGTGCTACCCATACACCCCATTCTAAGTAAGGTCAGCTAATAAAGCTATCGGGCCCATACCCCGAAAATGTTGGTTTAAATCCTTCCCGTACTAATAAACCCAGCCACACTGACAATCATTTATTTCACCATCATAACAGGACCGATTATCACCATACTAAGCTCCAATCTATTTCTCATATGAATTGGACTAGAAATAAACTTACTAGCCCTAATCCCACTAATAAACAGCAACCCAAACCCTCGCTCCACTGAAGCAGCAACCAAGTACTTCCTCACACAAGCAACTGCCTCAATAATCCTCCTCTTCTCCATCCTCATAAACTTCAAACAACTAGGACTATGAACATTCCAACCAGAAACCAACAGCACTATTATAATAACAACTTTTATCTCCCTAGCAATCAAGCTAGGCCTAGCCCCATTCCACTCATGACTACCAGAAGTCACACAAGGCGTCAAACTTAATGTAGGATTGATCCTCCTCACATGACAAAAAATCGCCCCATTATCCATCTTGTTTCAATTCTACACACTAGTCAACCCAACCTTATTAATTCTATCAGCCATCACTTCAGTACTAATCGGAGCATGAAACGGATTAAACCAGACACAAACACGAAAAATCCTGGCCTACTCATCTATCGCCCACATAGGGTGAATAATCTCTATTCTACCATACAACCCATCACTAACTACCCTCAATCTATTAATCTACATCACCATAACCATCCCAATATTCCTTGTCTTCCACACCCACTCATTCACATCAATCACCTCCATATCACTCATATGAAACAAAATACCAATAGCCCTGCCCATAGTTTCACTGATCCTCCTATCCACAGGAGGCCTGCCACCGCTCACAGGATTTTTACCTAAATGAGTTATCATTACCGAGCTCATAAAAAACAACAACCTACCCCTAGCCACACTAATAGCAATAGCCGCCCTAATCAACCTTTTCTTCTACACACGACTGATCTACTCAACCTCACTAACTACATTCCCAAGCAATAACAACTCCAAAATATATACCCACCAAGACCACAAAAAAAATAATAACATCCTACCCCCAATAATAATTGCCAGCACCCTAATACTCCCCCTATCCACCCTACTCCTATAGCAGAAGTTTAGGATAGTCAGTCCAAGAGCCTTCAAAGCCCTAAGCAAACCTATAAAGTTTAACTTCTGTTAAGGATTGCAAGACTACATCTTACATCTAATGAATGCAAATCAATCGCTTTAATTAAGCTAAATCCTCCCCTAGATTGATAGGATTCAAACCTATAAACTTTTAGTTAACAGCTAAACACCCTAATATGGCTTCAATCTACTTCTCCCGCCTATCAGAAAGGGGGCGGGAGAAGCCTTAGTAGAGTCAGTTCTCTACACCTTCGAATTTGCAATTCGATGTGATTATCACCTTAAGGCTTGGTAAAAAGAGGCTTTATCCTCTGTGCTTAGATTTACAGTCTAATGCCTTACTCAGCCATTTTACCTATGTTCATTAACCGCTGATTATTCTCTACTAACCATAAAGACATTGGAACCCTGTACCTACTATTTGGGGCCTGAGCAGGGATGGTAGGAACAGCCCTTAGCATCCTAATTCGAGCAGAACTTGGCCAACCAGGCGCCTTATTGGGCGATGACCAAATCTACAACGTAGTTGTCACGGCCCACGCATTCGTAATAATTTTTTTCATGGTCATGCCAATGATAATCGGTGGCTTCGGCAACTGACTTGTACCGCTCATAATTGGAGCGCCCGATATGGCGTTCCCACGAATAAATAACATAAGTTTTTGACTCCTACCACCCTCCTTTCTCCTCTTATTAGCATCATCAATAGTAGAAGCGGGGGCAGGGACAGGATGAACTGTATACCCACCACTAGCCGGCAATTTAGCACATGCTGGGGCGTCAGTCGACCTAACCATCTTTTCATTACATCTAGCAGGGGTGTCCTCAATCCTTGGGGCAATTAACTTCATCACTACAATTATCAACATAAAACCACCAGCCATAACACAGTATCAAACCCCCCTATTCGTCTGATCAGTCCTAATCACTGCTGTACTCTTACTACTCTCCCTCCCTGTTCTAGCCGCAGGCATTACAATGCTTCTCACAGACCGCAACCTAAACACCACCTTCTTCGACCCTGCTGGAGGGGGGGACCCCATTCTCTACCAACACTTATTCTGATTCTTCGGACACCCAGAAGTATACATCCTCATTCTCCCTGGCTTTGGCATTATCTCGCACATCGTGACATACTACTCAGGCAAAAAAGAACCATTCGGGTACATGGGGATGGTCTGGGCTATAATATCTATCGGGTTCCTGGGGTTCATTGTCTGAGCCCACCATATATTCACAGTAGGCCTTGACGTAGACACCCGAGCCTACTTTACGTCCGCCACAATAATTATTGCTATCCCAACAGGGGTAAAAGTATTTAGCTGACTAGCAACCCTACACGGAGGTAACATCAAATGATCCCCCGCAATATTATGAGCGCTAGGCTTCATTTTCCTATTTACAGTAGGGGGCCTAACAGGTATCGTACTATCTAATTCTTCTCTAGACATTGTTCTTCACGACACATACTACGTAGTTGCTCACTTCCACTATGTGCTTTCCATGGGTGCCGTGTTTGCTATTATGGCAGGATTTGTACACTGATTCCCACTATTTACAGGCTACACTCTAGATGACATATGAGCTAAAACCCACTTCGCCATTATATTTGTAGGAGTAAACATAACATTCTTCCCACAACATTTCCTTGGCCTCTCAGGCATACCACGACGTTATTCCGACTACCCAGATGCCTACACAACATGAAATACAGTCTCTTCTATAGGGTCCTTTATCTCACTAACAGCAGTTCTAATTATAATCTTCATAATTTGAGAAGCCTTCTCTTCTAAACGAGAAGTACTTTACGTAGAGCACACTTCCACCAATTTAGAGTGGCTCCACGGCTGCCCCCCACCATACCACACATTTGAAGAACCAACCTTTGTTAAAGTTAAGTAAGAAAGGAAGGATTCGAACCCCCTAAAACTGGTTTCAAGCCAGCACCATAGCCTCTATGTCTTTCTCAATGAGATATTAGTAAATAAATTACATAACTTTGTCAAAGTTAAATTATAGACTAAACTCTATATATCTTACATGGCATATCCCTTCCAACTAGGCTTACAAGATGCTTCCTCACCTATTATAGAAGAGTTAATAAACTTTCACGACCACACACTTATAATCGTATTCTTAATCAGTTCTCTAGTCCTATACATCATCACTCTTATATTAACAACAAAACTAACTCACACCAACACTATAGACGCCCAAGAAGTGGAAACTATCTGAACCATCCTACCCGCTGTAATCCTTATCCTAATTGCCCTGCCCTCTCTACGAATCCTATACATAATAGACGAAATCAATAACCCAGCCCTCACAGTAAAAACAATAGGCCATCAATGATATTGAAGTTACGAGTACACAGACTACGAAAATCTCTGCTTTGATTCATACATAATCCCTACCTCTGACCTGAAACCAGGAGAACTTCGTCTTCTAGAAGTCGATAATCGAGTAGTTCTCCCCATAGAACTGCCCGTTCGAATACTAATCTCATCCGAAGATGTGCTTCACTCATGAGCTGTGCCCTCCTTAGGAATTAAGACAGACGCCATTCCAGGACGACTAAACCAAGCAACCATCTCATCTAATCGTCCCGGGTTGTTTTACGGCCAATGCTCAGAAATCTGCGGGTCTAACCATAGTTTCATGCCTATCGTACTTGAAATAGTTCCTCTAAAAAATTTTGAAGATTGATCCTTATCAATAATCTAATTACACTACGAAGCTTAGAGCGTTAACCTTTTAAGTTAAAGTTAGAGACAATAAGTCTCCGCAGTGAATGCCACAACTGGACACATCCACATGATTTATCACCGTCCTATCAGCTACAATAACACTTTTCATTCTTATACAACTGAAAATTTCACTCCATGAGTTCCCACAGACCCCCTCAATCAAATCAATAAAACACACAAAAGCAAACAGCCCCTGAGAATCAAAATGAACGAAAATCTATTCGCCTCTTTCATTACCCCAACAATAATAGGCCTCCCCATTGTCGTCCTTATCATCATACTTCCCTCTATACTCCTAACTTCTTCCAAGCGACTAATCCCCAATCGCCTCCACTCATTCCAACTATGATTAATTAAACTCATCGTCAAACAAATAATACTAATTCACTCGCCCAAAGGACGCACATGATCACTCATACTGGCATCTTTAATCATATTTATCGGCTCAACCAACCTCCTGGGCCTCTTACCACACACATTCACCCCAACAACACAGTTATCAATAAACTTAGGAATGGCAATCCCACTATGAGCCGGAGCCGTAATCCTAGGCTTCCGCCACAAACTAAAATCCTCATTAGCCCATTTCCTACCCCAAGGCACACCTATCTCCCTAATCCCCATATTAATCATCATCGAAACCATCAGCCTATTCATCCAACCTATGGCCCTAGCAGTCCGTTTAACAGCCAACATCACCGCAGGCCACCTATTAATCCACTTAATCGGAGGGGCCACACTAGTCCTCACAAGCATCAGCCCACCCACGGCCACAATTACATTTATCATCCTAGCCCTCCTTACTGTCCTAGAATTTGCCGTAGCCCTGATTCAAGCTTATGTGTTCACCCTACTAGTAAGCCTTTACCTACATGACAACACCTAATGACCCACCAAACCCACGCCTACCACATAGTAAACCCAAGCCCATGACCACTAACAGGAGCTTTTTCTGCCCTACTATTAACCACAGGCCTAGTCATATGGTTCCACCACAACTCAATCACCCTCCTATCACTAGGACTCCTAGGAAACTCACTCACCATGTACCAATGATGACGTGACGTAGTTCGAGAGGGCACCTATCAAGGACACCACACGCCCATTGTTCAAAAGGGCCTACGTTACGGAATAATCCTATTTATCGTCTCCGAAGTATTTTTCTTTGCAGGCTTTTTCTGAGCATTCTACCACTCAAGCCTAGTCCCAACACACGACCTCGGAGGGTGCTGGCCACCAACAGGAATCTCACCACTTAACCCCTTAGAAGTCCCACTCTTAAATACATCAGTCCTACTAGCATCAGGAGTGACTATCACATGAGCCCACCATAGCCTAATAGAAAATAAACGAAGCAACATGAACCAAGCTCTATTTGCCACAATTATATTAGGAGTCTATTTCACCATTCTTCAAGCCTCAGAATATCTCGAAACCCCCTTCTCTATCTCAGACGGAATTTACGGGTCTACATTTTTCATGGCTACCGGATTTCACGGCCTCCACGTAATCATTGGCTCCTCTTTCCTAACCGTTTGCCTTCTACGACAACTAAAATTTCACTTCACATCCAAACACCACTTTGGCTTCGAAGCAGCAGCATGATACTGACATTTCGTAGACGTAGTGTGACTATTCCTATACGTATCCATCTATTGATGAGGATCCTACTTTCTTAGTATAAACAGTACATCTGACTTCCAATCAGTTAGTTCTAGAGCAGGCTAGAAGAAAGTAATTAACCTAATACTTATCTTACTAACTAATATCACCCTCACCATCACCCTAATTTCTGTGGCCTTCTGACTCCCCCATCTTAACGTGTACACCGAAAAAGCCAATCCATACGAATGCGGATTTGACCCCATAAGCTCAGCTCGACTACCCTTCTCAATGAAATTCTTCCTAGTAGCAATCACCTTCCTACTATTCGACCTCGAAATTGCACTACTCCTACCACTACCATGAGCCATGCAACTTCCTAGCACAGACACACTAATAATCGTGGCATCCACCCTTATCACAATCCTGGGCTTAGGCCTAGCCTATGAATGAACACAAAAAGGCCTAGAATGAACAGAATAGTTGGTAATTAGTTTAATTAAAATTAATGATTTCGACTCATTAGATTATGATAATATCATAATTACCAAAGATGTCTCCTGCTGTACTCAACATCACCATGGCCTTTACTTTCTCTTTTTTGGGTGCCTTAGTATTCCGATCGCACCTAATATCTACCTTGCTCTGCCTAGAGGGAATAATACTATCTCTGTTTATTCTAGCCGCTATCACACCACTGAATACACACTCGATAATTATATTCCCTATCCCTATTGCTATCTTAGTCTTCGCTGCCTGCGAAGCGGCTGTAGGTTTAGCCCTACTAGCAATAATTTCGAGCATCTATGGTTCTGACTTTGTACAGAATCTAAACCTCCTACAATGCTAAAAATTATACTTCCATCGCTCATACTTATGCCCCTAACCTGGCTATCAAATAATAAAAAAGTATGAGCTAATGTAACAACCTACAGCCTCATAGTCAACCTCATCTCCATCAGCCTTCTCTGACAAAACAATGAGAACAACTCAGGCTCCTCTACCCTATTCTCCACAGACCCTTTATCCGCCCCCCTCCTAGTACTCACTACCTGGCTTCTCCCCCTAACACTTCTGGCCAGCCAAAATCACATCAAAAAAGAACCCGAGTACAGCAAAAAACTATACATCTCACTACTAATCTCCCTCCAAATCCTACTCGTCATGTCATTTTCTGCCAATGAACTCGTTATATTTTACATTTTATTTGAAGCCACTCTAATTCCCACCCTCATTGTCATCACACGATGAGGCAATCAAACAGAGCGACTAAATGCCGGCATCTACTTCTTATTTTACACTCTAGTAGGATCCATCCCCCTATTAATTGCCTTAATCTTCATTCAAAACTCAGCAGGAACATTAAATTTCATCCTAATAACACTAATCTCCTCACCAATCAGCCAAACATGGTCTAACAACATCCTGTGGCTAGCCTGCATCATGGCCTTCATAGTTAAAATGCCCCTATATGGAGTCCACCTATGACTCCCCAAAGCCCACGTAGAGGCCCCCATCGCAGGATCCATAATCCTAGCAGCAATCCTACTAAAACTAGGCGGGTATGGTATGATACGAGTATCCACAATCCTAAACCCAATGACTAAATACATAGCTTACCCATTCATTCTATTATCGCTGTGAGGAATAATCATGACTAGCTCTATCTGCCTCCGACAAACAGACCTAAAGTCCCTCATCGCCTATTCCTCAGTCAGCCACATAGCCCTAGTCATCACCGCCATCATAATCCAAACCCCATGAAGCTTCATAGGAGCCACAACACTAATAATTGCCCATGGCCTAACATCTTCCCTACTATTCTGCCTAGCAAACACAAACTATGAGCGCATCCACAGTCGAACAATAATTATAGCCCGGGGACTACAAATAGTCTACCCCCTAATAGCCACATGATGAATCATAGCAAGCCTAGCTAACCTTGCCTTACCACCAACAATCAATCTAGTAGGAGAACTAGTAATTACAATCTCCATATTCTCCTGATCAAGCCCATCCATCATCCTACTAGGAACAAACATTCTTATCACCTCCCTCTACTCCATCCACATAATCGTTACCACACAACGAGGCAAACTAACCAACCACATAAACAACCTACAACCATCACACACACGAGAATCAGTACTCATAACCCTCCACATTCTACCCCTCGGCCTTCTTACCACCAACCCTAAGCTAGTCATGGGCCCCGCACCATGTTAACATAGTTTAAGAAAAATATCAGACTGTGAATCTGAAGATAGGACATAAGCATCCTTGTTTACCAAGAAAGTATGCAAGAGCTGCTAACTCATGCCTCCGTACTTAAACGCACGGCTTTCTTACTTTTATAGGATAGAAGCAATCCGTTGGTCTTAGGAGCCAAAAACTTGGTGCAACTCCAAATGAAAGTAATTAACGCCATCACAACCTCTATGCTTCTCATCTTCGCTTTCCTTCTACTCCCCATGGCTATCTCATTCACTAAAATAACAAAACACACGAGCTTCCCAAACTACGTAACATCATGTATTAAATGCGCATTCTTCATCAGCCTTATTCCCCTATCCTCCTACTTCAACTCCGGAACAGAATTCATTGTTACAGACTGACTATGACTTTCTATCGGACCCGTTAAACTATGGCTAAGCCTAAAATTCGATTTCTTCTCGACCATTTTCATGCCCGTAGCCCTATACGTCTCGTGATCGATCATAGAATACTCCGTATGATATATACATTCAGACCCCAACCTAAACCGATTCATCAAGTACCTGCTAATATTTCTAATTACTATAATCATTCTAACAACCGCCAACAATCTATTCCAATTATTTATTGGCTGAGAAGGCGTAGGAATCATATCATTCCTATTAATCAGCTGATGACGAGGACGAGCTGACGCAAACACAGCAGCCCTACAAGCTATCCTTTACAACCGTGTCGGTGACATCGGCTTTATTCTAGCAATAACCTGATACTGCCTAAAAACCAGCTCTATAGAATTTCAACAAATCTTCCTTATGGATAACTCTAACACTCTCCCCCTCGCAGGACTCCTCTTAGCAGCTACAGGAAAATCAGCCCAGTTCGGTCTTCATCCATGATTGCCTTCAGCCATAGAAGGCCCCACCCCTGTCTCAGCCCTCCTACACTCAAGCACCATAGTTGTTGCAGGAGTATTCTTACTAATCCGCTTCTACCCCCTAACCTCCAACAACAGCACCATTCTAACTGCCATACTATGCTTAGGGGCCATGACCACCCTCTTCACAGCAATCTGTGCGCTCACCCAAAACGACATCAAAAAAATCGTAGCATTCTCCACATCAAGCCAACTAGGCCTTATAATAGTCACCCTAGGACTAAATCAACCCCACCTGGCCTTCCTACACATCTGCACCCACGCATTCTTCAAAGCCATGTTATTCCTGTGCGCAGGGTCTATCATCCACAACCTCAACGATGAACAAGACATCCGAAAAATAGGAGGAATAGCAAAAGCCATGCCCCTTACTTCCTCATGCCTCACAATCGGCAGCTTAGCCCTGACAGGGGTACCGTTCCTCACAGGATTTTACTCTAAAGACCTAATCATCGAAGCAGCCAACACCTGCCACACCAACGCCTGAGCCCTATTAATAACACTAATGGCCACCTCCATAACAGCCGTCTACAGCATGCGAATTATTTATTTCGTACTGATAACTAAACCTCGCTTCCCCCCAACAATCACCATCAACGAAAACAACCCACTAATAATCAACCCTATTAAACGATTAGCACTAGGAAGCATCCTAGCAGGGTTTTTCATCTCTTACAACATCCCACCAACAACCATTCAAGTAATAACAATACCTTGGTACTTAAAAATAATAGCCCTAACAGCCACTATCGTGGGCTTTATAATCGCACTAGACCTGAACATCACAACAAACAACCTTAAACCATCAGAATCCACGCTCAAAAACTATTTCTCAACCCACCTAGGCTACTTCCCCTCAATCATACACCGATTACTACCACTAAAAACCCTCAATACAAGTCTTAAAACAGCCCTAACCATACTAGACCTGACCTGAATAGAAAAGGCTATTCCAAAAGTAACCTCCACCATCCACACACTAACCTCCTCCACTATAAGCACCCAAAAAGGAATACTAAAACTATATTTTCTCTCCTTCTTAATCACATTAATCTGTATCCCCGTAGTCATACTCATCTAGTTTCCACGAGTAATCTCAATAATAATAAACACACCTATAAGCAAGGTTCAACCAGAAACAACCATCAACCATGCAGAGCAGCTGTATAAAGCAGCCACACCAGCACCCCCTTCACCCATAAGCCCCAATTCATCACCATCATAAACCACCCATCCCCCCATACTATTAAACTCTAACATTAAATCCATACCCTCATAATACTCGCTCGCAAACAACATGCCCACTTCCATAAAAGTACTTATAAATAAAATCCCAATCGTCAATCAACTAGACACCAACGCTTCAGGATAATTCTCCGCAGACATAGCAGTAGTATACCCAAATACTACTAACATGCCCCCTAAATAGATCAAAAACACTATCAAACCTAAAAACGAGCCACCCAACCCCAACACCGCTAAGCAACCCGAACACCCGCTAACAATTAAACACAACCCACCATAAATAGGCGAAGGCTTCAAAGAAGTGCCTAAGCAACCCAATACAATTGCTGAACTTAAAAGATAAATTAGTTCTGTCATAATTTCTACATAGACTCAAACTATGACCAATGACCTGAAAAATCATCGTTGTTATTCAACTATAGAAACCCATAATGACAGTCACCCGAAAAACCCACCCACTGATCAAAATAATCAACCACTCATTCATCGACCTCCCAGCCCCATCAAACATCTCATCATGATGAAACTTCGGCTCCCTCCTTGGCCTTTGCCTAATCATTCAAATCCTCACAGGACTATTTCTAGCCATACACTACACATCAGACACAGCAACAGCATTCTCATCAGTGGCCCATATCTGTCGAGACGTAAACTACGGCTGACTCATCCGTTACATACATGCCAATGGAGCTTCCATATTCTTCATCTGCCTATTCCTACATGTAGGCCGAGGAGTCTACTATGGCTCCTACAATATAGCCGAAACATGAAATATAGGAATTATCCTTCTATTCGCCGTAATAGCCACAGCATTCATAGGCTACGTACTCCCATGGGGCCAAATATCATTCTGAGGGGCTACAGTAATCACAAACCTCTTATCAGCTATCCCATACATCGGCACAACCCTAGTAGAATGAATCTGAGGAGGCTTTTCCGTAGACAAAGCCACCCTCACACGATTCTTTGCCTTCCACTTCATCCTACCTTTCATTATCGTCGCTCTAGTACTTGTCCACCTATTATTCCTGCACGAAACAGGGTCCAACAACCCAACCGGACTGAACTCAGATACAGACAAAATCCCATTCCACCCCTACTACACAATCAAAGACTTCCTAGGCATCCTTATCCTATTAATAGTTTTCATAATTTTGGCTTTATTTTTCCCAGATATTCTCGGAGACCCCGACAATTACACTCCTGCAAATCCACTCAACACTCCACCCCACATTAAACCAGAATGGTACTTCCTCTTCGCCTACGCCATTCTACGATCCATCCCCAATAAACTAGGCGGAGTCCTGGCCCTAATCTTATCAATCTTAATCCTAGCCCTCATACCCATTCTTCACACCTCCAAACAACGAGCGCTCACCTTTCGCCCAATCACACAAACAATATACTGAATCCTAGTAGCTGACCTCCTCATCCTCACATGAATTGGAGGCCAACCAGTCGAATACCCATTCATCGTCATCGGACAGTCAGCCTCAATTGCCTACTTCACTATCATCACAATCCTCATACCAATCACAGGCATAATCGAAGACAATATTTTAGACCTAGACTAAATGTCCTGATAGTATAAACATTACGCTGGTCTTGTAAACCAGTAATGAAATTTTTCTTTCTCAGGATATCAAGAAGGAAGGACTACCCCCCACCATCAACACCCAAAGCTGATATTCTAATTAAACTACTTCTTGTACATAAACCCGTCAACACATAATACATCTACATATATACCCCCAGCATATAAGCATGTATTGTATGTTAATTATTTTTAGACTTGATTTTCTCTATCGGTA